TAGGAATTATGGGGAAGACCCAGGGGGCTTATATGCTTACCTTGGTTGGAGTGCTGATTTGAGTATTGGATATATGATAAGTTTAAATAAGTATCTAGGAACAAGTGTGTTAAAAATAGTGGTAGATATTTAAGAAGGGGGGGATGGAAGGGGGGATGGTTTAAATATGTGGTGCTAGTATAAATTATGTCCTGCTACCATTGACTGTGATGCTCGTGCTTACCATTATGGTGATGCTCAAGATGCAGTTAAGTCCAGCTACAATTCATGCTCCGGGTCAGGGCCTCAGACGGCCATAGCTGAGTCCAAGCATCCCCAAAAATTAAAAAATACCAAATGTATGACAGCACAGTTATGTGTGAGCATGGGCTGATTAGCCATTAGTCCATCGAGATGTCTTATTTAAGAGGAAAGAGTGGGCGATTTTAGGTGAGATGGCCCTGAAGAAAGAACCAGATGTCTGATAAAGTTCATTAAGTAGCTACCCCCACAATTAATGGGCCCGGAGCGAGAAGAGGGATCCCTGCCAAGCGGGTTGCTGGTTTCACGCGGCATGGTCATTAAGCTCGTGATCTAGTGGACGGGATATGCATGTTGACAAGAATGGATTTGACTGACATGCGCTATGTACGATGAACAATGAGATGTACTATGTACCGCCAGTGAATGTCTGGTACTTGCTTATATGCTTGGGGACAATCAGTTAATGTACTATATACATATTATGTCCTTATTACATTAATGTTATGTCTATACACACAAACTAAAATGTACATATATAATGTGTTATGTACATTAACATTTGATCGGGTTGACGTGTGTAAATTCATGTACTAAACAATAGTTCATAGTATGTACTCTAGAATTTAAATACGTATTATTAATTTCGCGTGAGGCTGTGGAGTGTGAAGTTCGTATTGAATTTTTAAAATTTTAGCAAATTTAATACTGGGAAGGCTCTTGATATTTGTGGGAGTATATTGATAGCGGTAGTCAGGGAATAGTTTAAGTAGAACTTCAGCTTTGGGTGTTGATAGTGGGGCTATAGCTTCTTCCTTGAGTCTTAGGGAGGTTGATTGTTCTCCTGCTCTGGTTTACAAGGCCAGTATATTTTATATACTACAAAGACTTATTTTCATTTTAGGAGGTTGTTTTCGATGGTGCTGGCTACTGGTATTATGACTAGGATAAGGGTGAAATATATGATGGATGCTAGTTGGCCAATAATGATATATGGATGTTCAACTGGTTGTCCTCCAATTCATGTGAGTGTAAGTAGATCGGCTACTAGGATTCAGAATAGGCACTGACTAATTGGTCGGAATATCATGCTTCGTTGTTTAGATATGTGGAGTATTGGTATGAGGGCTAGGATTAGGATTGAAAGAACTAAGGCCAGGACTCCTCCTAGTTTATTGGGGATTGATCGTAGGATTGCGTATGCGAACAGGAAGTATCATTCGGGCTTGATGTGGGGAGGGGTGTTGAGTGGGTTTGCGGGGATGTAGTTGTCTGGGTCTCCTAGTAGGTCGGGTATGAATAGTACTAGGAGTATTAGGACTAGAATTATTAATAGGATTCCTAGGATGTCTTTAATAGTATAGTAAGGGTGGAATGGAATTTTATCTGAATCTGATAAGATTCCTGTAGGGTTGTTAGATCCTGTTTCGTGAAGAAAGAGTAGGTGGACTATGGCTAGTGCCGCAATGATGAATGGGAGGATGAAGTGGAAAGCGAAAAATCGGGTGAGGGTTGCTTTGTCTACTGAAAACCCTCCTCAGATTCATTCTACTAGGTTTGTACCAATGTATGGGATTGCTGAGAGGAGATTTGTAATGACTGTTGCTCCTCAGAATGATATTTGTCCTCATGGCAGGACATAGCCTATGAATGCTGTGGCTATTGTTGCGAATAGAAGAATAATTCCAATGTTTCATGTTTCTAGAAATAAGTATGATCCGTAGTATAAGCCTCGTCCTACATGCATGAATAGACAGATGAAGAACATTGATGCTCCGTTTGCATGTATATATCGGATAATCCATCCGTAGTTGACATCTCGGCAAATATGGGTGACAGAGGAAAATGCTGTTGTTGTGTCAGATGTGTAGTGTATTGCTAGAAATAGGCCTGTTAGGATTTGTAGGATTAGGCAGATGCCTAGGAGAGAACCGAAGTTTCATCATGATGAAATGTTTGATGGGGCTGGTAGGTCAATGAATGCGTTATTAATAATTTTTATTAGTGGGTGTGATTTTCGAATGTTGGTCATTGGTGTTCTTGTAGTTGAATAACAACGATGGTTTTTCATATCATTAGTCGTGGTTAGATTCCACGTGGGAATAATGATAACATACATTGTATTTATTTTGAGTATTATTTTTGTGATTGGTTTTGTGGGGTTTTCTTCAAAACCTTCACCTATTTATGGGGGTTTAGGTTTAATTGTGAGTGGTGGAGTTGGTTGTGGTATTGTGTTAAATTTTGGTGGATCTTTTTTAGGTTTAATGGTTTTTTTAATTTATTTGGGTGGTATGATAGTAGTTTTTGGTTATACAACGGCTATGGCTACTGAGCAGTATCCTGAGATTTGGGTCTCTAATAAGGTTGTTTTAGGGGCTTTTATTACTGGTTTGTTGATAGAGTTTTTAATAGTTTGTTATGTATTAAAAGATAAGGAGGTGGAGATTGTATTTGAGTTTAATGGTCTGGGGGATTGGGTAATTTATGATACAGGGGATTCTGGATTTTTTAGTGAAGAGGCTATGGGGATTGCAGCTTTGTATAGTTATGGTACTTGATTGGTTATTGTGACTGGTTGATCTTTGTTAATTGGTGTTGTAGTAATTATGGAGATTACTCGTGGAAATTAAATAGAATTGTGCTAATGAGGATTGTAACTAGGAAGGAAAGAAAATATAATTTGATTAGGCCTTTTTGGTTAGTAATTATAATGGATGTTTTTATTTGAATAAGGGAGATTGTTTTTGGTAAGATATTTTCTAGTCAGATTAAGTCTAGGAGAGAGGATGCGGATTTTTGGCTTATTGTTAGGTTTATGTAAGGAGTTAGGCGATGTAAAATTGTGGGATAGTACCCTAGTAGGTTAGAGAATTTAAAGAAGTTTGATGGGTATTTAAATTTTAGGTTGTAGGTTATGTTGCTGACTTCTAGTGCAAGGATAAAGCCTATAATAGTGACTGCTAGGGCTGAAAGTTTTAGATATTGGGGTATGGTTATTTGGGGAATTGTTGTTGGAGGAATGTTATTGGAGATAAAGAATCCTGCAAAGAGACTTCCAATTAGTAGGCGTTTGATTGAGTTGATTAGGAGGGGATTATTTTCATTGATGGTAATTAGGGTTGGAAATCGGGGTTGTCCTAATAGTGTAAAGAAAATGATACGGGTGCTGTAGATAGCTGTAAATGAGGTAGCTACTAATGTCAATAGGAGGGCTCAGGCGTTGGTGTACGACGTATTAGCGGATTCAATAATTAGGTCTTTGGAGTAGAATCCGGTGAGGAAAGGTATTCCAGTTAATGCAAGGCTGCCAATAATAAGGGCTGTTGTTGTGAATGGTAGTGCTTTGAATAGGCCTCCTATTTTTCGAATATCTTGTTCATTATTTAGGCTGTGGATGACAGAGCCAGAGCATATGAAGAGTATGGCTTTGAAAAAGGCATGGGTACAGATGTGAAGAAATGCTAGGTAAGGTTGGTTGATACCAATAGTTACTATTATAAGGCCTAATTGACTGGATGTGGAGAAAGCGATGATTTTTTTGATATCGTTTTGGGTGAGGGCACATATTGCTGTAAATAGTGTGGTGATGGCTCCTAGGCATAGAATGATAGATTGGATATGTTTGTTGTTTTCTGTCAATGGGTAGAAGCGGATTAGTAAGAAGATTCCTGCTACTACTATTGTACTTGAGTGAAGTAATGCTGAAACGGGAGTGGGGCCTTCTATTGCGGAAGGTAGTCATGGATGTAGACCAAATTGTGCGGATTTTCCGGTTGCAGCTAGTACGAGGCCTATTAGGGGGAGGTTGGAGTTATCTGGTTTTAGGATAAAGATTTGTTGTAAGTCTCAGGTGTTGAGGTTAGTTAAAAATCATGCTATTGTTAAGATGAATCCAATGTCGCCAATACGGTTGTATAGGACTGCTTGTAGGGCTGCTGTATTTGCATCAGCTCGTCCATATCATCATCCGATTAGTAAGAAAGATATAATTCCAACTCCTTCTCAGCCAATAAATAATTGGAATAGGTTGTTTGCGGTGACAAGAATAAGTATTGTGATGAGAAATAAGAGTAGATATTTGAAGAATTGATTGATATTTGGATCTGAGTGCATGTATCATATTGAGAATTCTATAATGGACCATGTAACAAATAGTGCTACTGGGACAAATATTATTGAAAAGTAGTCTATTTTAAAGCTGAGTGTTAGTTTGAGGGTTTGAATTGTCATTCAGTGTCAGTTTGAAATAGTTATTTCTTGTCCGGTGTTGATAAATATTATTGTGGGAATAAGGCTAATGATAAAAGCACATGAAATAGTTGTTTTTACATATAGTGGATAGTAAGAGGACTTATAGGTGTTGGAACTCATTATTATAATGGGTACTGTTAATAGAAGTAGGGTGGTTAGTGTGAGGGAGGCGAATATGTTTATTACTTTTATTTGGAGTTGCACCAATTTTTTGGTTCCTAAGACCAATGGATTACTACTATCCTTTAAAAGTCTGAAAAAGCCATGTTGTTAGACATGGGGGCACAGAATTAGCAGTTCTTGCGTACTTTTTCGGTAAATAAGAAGGTAATGGGCTTCTGTTGTTAGATTCACAATCTAATGTTTTTTTTAAACTATATTTACAGTACAGGAGTCCTAGGATAATTTTTGGGTTTAGGGATAGAAGTAATAGGGGTAGAATGTGTAAGGATATGAGTGCATTTTCTCGTGTAAATGAAGGTGAGATGTTGTTAATATGGTGGGTGTATTTTCCTCGTTGTGTTGTAATTAATATATAGAGGGAGTATAGGGCGGTGATAATTATGTTTAGTCCTATTAAAGTAATTGTAATATTGGATCATGAGAAGACTGATATTACTACAAATAGTTCTCCGATAAGATTAATTGTTGGTGGTAGGGCTAGGTTAGTTAGGCTTGCTAGGAGTCATCAGGTAGCTATTAGTGGGAGAAATGTTTGTAGGCCACGGGCTAAAATTATAGTCCGGCTGTGGATGCGTTCGTAGTTGGAGTTTGCTAAACAGAAGAGTATAGAGGATGTGAGGCCGTGTGCAATTATTAGGGCGGTGGCTCCTATGTAACTTCAGGGTGTTTGGATTAGGATGGCTACGATAACCAATGCTATGTGGCTGACAGAAGAGTACGCAATTAGTGATTTTAGGTCTGTTTGGCGGAGGCAAATTGAGCTGGTTATAATTATGCCTCATAAGGATAATATAATAAATGGGTATGCTATGAATTCGGTAATTGGATTGAGGATTAATGTAATTCGTAGTATTCCGTATCCACCTAATTTTAGTAAGATTGCTGCAAGAACTATGGAGCCTGCAATGGGAGCTTCTACGTGGGCTTTGGGTAGTCAAAGGTGAAGGCCATATAGTGGTATTTTTACTATAAATGCTATTATACATGCTAGTCATATGAAAACGCTTGATCAAGAGTTTGGTACTGGTTGGACTCAGTATTGGAGGATGAGAAAGTTTAAGGATCCTACTGAGTTTTGAATGTAGACTAGTGCGACTAACAGGGGTAGGGATCCTGTTAGGGTATAAAATAGAAAGTAAAGGCCGGCATTTAGGCGTTCTGTTTGATTTCCTCATCGGGTGATGATAATAAGTGTTGGTACTAGTGTTGCTTCAAATAGGATATAGAAGAAAATTAATTCTATGGCAGTAAAAGTTATGATTAGAAATAGTTGTAATAGAATTAGTATAGTAATAAATAGTTTTTTTCGGGTTAGGTTTTCTTTTGATAGATGATGTTGACTGGCCATTAGTATTAGGGGTAAGAGTCACATGGTTAGGATTAATAGGGGTATAGATAGGGAATCGGAAAAAAAGAGTAGTGAAAAGTTGGTACTGTTGTCGCCAAATTGGTTTAGGAGGAGTAGGCTTGTAAGGCTAATCAATAGACTGTGTATTGTGGAGTTGATTCAGATTATATTATTTTTTGATAGCCAGGTCAAGGGTATAAGTATTGCTGTAGGAATTACATATTTTAGCATTGTAATAGGTTGAGGTTTTGTACGTAGTCAGTTCCGTATGTATTTGACACTATTACTAGTAGGGATAGGCCTAGTGCTGCTTCACAGGCTGCAAAAACCAATAAGATAATAGGTATTATGTTGGCTAGGGTAAAATGTGAATTTAGAATTGTTAGGGCAGCTATAACGAATAGAGATAATATTATTCCTTCTAAGCATAGGAGGGATGATATGAGGTGAGACCGGTACATTAGTAGTCCTGCAAGAGATACTGAAAATGCTATTATAATATTTATATACACAAGAGACATTTGGTAGTTATGAGTTAGATCATAATCTAATGAGTCGAAATCATTTATTTTATTTTAAACTAAATACCATATTCGGTTCATTCTAGTCCTTTTTGAGTTCATTCGTAGGCTAGGCTTGCAGCTAGTAAAAAGATTAGGAATAGAGCTATAGTAAGTATTGTATTCAGGTTATTTGTTTGTGAAGCTCATGGTAGTGGTAGGAGAAGAGCGATTTCTAGGTCGAATAGGAGAAATGTGATGGCGACTAGGAAAAATTTTATAGAGAAAGGAAGGCGAGCTGATCCTATGGGGTCAAATCCACATTCGTATGGGCTTGTTTTTTCTGAATATACGTTTAGTTGGGGAAGTCAGAATGCGATAGTGACAAGTAGTGTGGCTAGTGTAAGGTTAGTCAGGAGAGCTAATATTAGGTTTATTATTCTTTTTTGGGTTTAACCAAAACTAACTGATTGGAAGTCAGTTGTACTAATTAATACTAAAAGAATATGAGCCTCATCAATAGATAGAGACGTAAAGGAAAAGTCATACTACGTCTACAAAGTGTCAATATCAGGCAGCAGCTTCGAAACCAAAGTGGTGGCTAGAAGTGAAGTGGAATTTTAGTTGACGAAAAAAACAAACGATTAGGAAGGTAGATCCAATGATGACGTGTAGGCCGTGAAAACCTGTGGCTACGAAAAAGGTTGAGCCGTAAACTCCGTCTGAAATAGTAAAGGGTGCTTCGTAGTATTCTGAGGCTTGTAGCAGTGTGAAGTATACGCCTAGTGCAATGGTAATAAATAGGGCTTGTAATATGTGGTTGCGATTTCCTTCTATGAGGCTGTGATGAGCTCAAGTAATAGAAACTCCTGAGGCCAGAAGGACGGAGGTATTGAGTAGTGGGACTTCTAAGGGGTTGAGTGGATGAATTCCTGTTGGGGGTCAGCAACCACCTAGTTCAGGCGTAGGGGCAAGGCTTGAGTGGTAAAATGCTCAGAAAAATCCAGTGAAGAATAGGACCTCAGAGATAATGAAGAGAATTATTCCATAGCGAAGACCTTTTTGGACGGTTGGAGTGTGATGGCCTTGGAAAGTGCTTTCTCGGATAATATCTCGTCATCATTGATATATTGTGAGTATATTTGTTGTTAAGCCGAGTATTAGTAGGATTGTTGAGTTAAAGTGAAATCATATAATTAAACCGGATGTTATTAAGAGGGCGGATAATGCTCCTGTGAGGGGTCAGGGGCTTGGGTTTACTATGTGATAAGCATGGGTTTGGTGTGTCATTATGTGTTGTCATGCAGGTACAGGCTTACTAAGAGGGTAAATACGTAGGCTTGAATTATGGCTACTGCAAATTCAAGAATTGTTAATAGGATTAAAATAATGAATGTAATGAGAGCTGTTGTAGTGCTAATATTTATTAGTGCGAGTGTGGCTCCTCCAATTAGGTGAATTAGCAGATGTCCTGCAGTGATGTTTGCTGTGAGTCGTACTGCAAGGGCTATTGGTTGGATAAAGAGGCTGATAGTTTCGATGATAATTAATATTGGGATTAGTGCGGTTGGTGTGCCTTGTGGTAATAAATGGGCGAGTGATATTTTGGTCTTGTTGCGGAAGCCTATAATTACAGCTCCTGCTCATAGGGGGATTGCTATGCCTAGGTTTATTGATAATTGTGTGGTTGGTGTAAATGAGTGGGGTAATAAGCCTAGTAGATTTGTTGAGCCAATAAATATAATTAAGGATATTAGTATTAGTGCTCATGTTTGTCCTTTTGGGTTGTGAATACTTATTATTTGTTTTGATACAAGTTGGAGTATTCATTGTTGGAGGGAAATGAGGCGGTTATTAATTAGTCGGTTTGATGTTGGAAATAGTAAGCTAGGAAATAAGACAATCAGAGTAACAAGGGGGAGGCCTAATAATATGGGGGTAATGAAAGAGGCAAATAGATTTTCGTTCATTTTGTTTCTCAAGGGGTATTTTGTTTTGGTGTTTTAATTGATGTGAGTTCTGGATTATAATAGAAATTATACTTTGAAATTTTTAGTTGAAAAATAATAAAGAGGGTCAGAAATATTGATAGAATTATTGTGAGCCATGTGGATGTGTCTAGTTGTGGCATATCACCAAGGAGAGTATTGTGCTCTCAATCTTTAACTTAAAAGGTTAATGCTGGGATAGCTTCTTGGTGACTTATAGTATTGATGCAGATCATTTTTCGAAGTATTTTAATGGGACTAGTTCGAGAACGATTGGTATAAAACTGTGATTTGATCCGCAGATTTCTGAGCATTGACCATAGTACAAGCCTGGTCGGGCTGATATTAGGGTTGTTTGGTTAAGACGGCCTGGGATTGCATCAGTTTTTAATCCTAGGGAGGGTACTGCCCATGAATGCAGTACATCTTCGGAGGAGATCAGTATTCGAATTGTTATCTCTATGGGTAGAACAACTCGATTATCTACTTCTAGTAATCGTAGTTCTCCTGGCTTTAGCTCTGATGTTGGAATTATATAGGAGTCAAAGCTTAAGTCTTCATAGTCTGTGTATTCGTAGCTTCAGTATCATTGATGTCCTATTGTCTTTACTGTAAGGGATGGGTTGTTAATTTCATCTATCATATAAAGGATTCGTAAAGATGGGAGGGCGATTAGAATTAGAATAATGGCTGGTAAAATAGTTCAGATTGTTTCCACTTCTTGTGCGTCTATTGTACTGGTATGGGTTAGTTTTGTTGTTAATATCAGTGAAATAATGTAAAGTACCAGTGAGCTAATTAAGAAAACGATTATTAATGTATGGTCATGAAAATGTAGTAGTTCTTCTATGATAGGTGATGTTGCATCTTGAAATCCTAGTTGTATGGGGTATGCCATATGAGATGTACGGGATTTTCACTCGTGATTTAATCTTGACAAGATTATGTAATATTTTACTAACATCTCGTTAATTGAGAGAGACATAGTGGCTATGGTGTTGGCTTGAAACCAATAATAGGGGGTTCGATTCCTTCCTTTCTTATTTCAGGTTAACGTATGTAGGTTCTTCAAATGTGTGATATGGTGGAGGACATCCGTTTAGTCATTCTAAATTTGTTGTGGTTAAGTCTACGGTTAAGACTTCTCGTTTAGATGCGAATGCTTCTCAGATGATGAAAATTATTAGTATAACAGCCGTTAGTGAAATGAATGAGCCTATAGATGAGATGGTATTTCATATTGTATATGCGTCTGGGTAATCAGAATATCGTCGTGGTATACCAGATAACCCTAAGAAGTGTTGTGGGAAAAATGTTATATTTACGCCGATAAATATAATTACAAAGTGGGTTTTGGCTCATGTATCATTAAGGGTATAGCCTGAGAATAGTGGGAATCAATGTACAAACCCTCCTATAATGGCGAAGACAGCTCCTATTGATAATACGTAGTGAAAATGTGCAACTACATAATATGTATCGTGAAGAACGATGTCAAGAGAAGAATTGGCTAAAACAATTCCAGTCAGACCTCCAACTGTAAAAAGGAAGATAAAGCCTAGAGCTCATATCATGGCAGGAGATCATTTGATATTACCCCCGTGGAGTGTGGCTAGTCAGCTGAAGACTTTTACTCCAGTTGGGATAGCAATGATTATGGTAGCTGATGTAAAGTAAGCTCGTGTGTCGACGTCTATTCCAACTGTAAATATGTGATGGGCTCATACAATAAATCCTAGGAAACCGATTGATATTATGGCTCAGACTATCCCTATATATCCAAATGGTTCTTTTTTTCCTGAGTAGTAGGTTACGATATGGGAAATTATTCCAAATCCAGGTAGAATAAGAATATATACTTCGGGGTGTCCAAAGAATCAAAATAGGTGTTGATATAAGATTGGGTCTCCTCCTCCTGCTGGGTCAAAGAAGGTTGTATTTAGATTTCGATCTGTTAGTAGTATTGTAATGCCTGCTGCTAGTACTGGGAGTGAAAGAAGTAGTAATACTGCGGTGATTAGTACAGATCATACGAATAGGGGAGTTTGGTATTGTGATATTGCAGGGGGTTTTATGTTAATGATTGTTGTAATAAAGTTGATGGCACCTAAAATTGAGGAGACACCAGCTAAATGTAAAGAAAAGATAGTTAGGTCTACTGAGGCCCCTGCATGAGCTAGGTTGCCTGCTAGGGGAGGATATACTGTTCAACCAGTTCCTGCTCCAGCTTCAACTATGGATGATGCCAGGAGTAGTAAAAAAGAAGGGGGGAGAAGTCAAAAGCTTATGTTATTTATTCGGGGAAATGCTATGTCGGGAGCACCAATTATCAAGGGGACCAGTCAGTTACCGAATCCTCCAATTATAATTGGTATAACTATAAAGAAAATTATTACAAATGCATGTGCGGTTACTACTACATTATAGATTTGATCATCTCCAAGTAGAGTTCCGGGTTGACCTAGTTCGGCACGGATTAGCAAACTTAGGGCGGTCCCGACTATGCCGGCTCAGGCACCAAATAGTAGATACAGAGTACCGATATCTTTGTGGTTGGTTGAGAATAGTCAGCGGTTAATGAACATAGGTAAGATGGCTGAGTAAAGCATTAGACTGTAAATCTAAAGACAGAGGTTAAGTTCCTCTTCTTATCAAGTCTTGTGGTGTATATACACGTTGAATTGCAAATTCAAAGAAGCAGCTTCAATTCTGCCGGGGCTTCTCCCGCCTTTTTTTTCTCGCGGCGGGAGAAGTAGATTGAAGCCAGTTGTTTAGGGTGTTTAGCTGTTAACTAAAATTTCGTGGGGGTGGAGCCCACCAGTCTAGTGAGGACTTAGCTTAATTAAAGTAATTGGTTTGCGTTCAGTTGATGTAAGATATAATCTTGCAGTCCTTAGCAGGAATTAAGTAGATGATACTTGCTTAGGGCTTTGAAGGCTCTTGGTCTGTCTAACCTAAATTCCTATTCTAGTACTGATAAAATTGGTGTGAGTGGTATTAGTATAGTGGATAAGACAATTATTGTTGGTAAGAGAGTTATTCGTTTTGTGGTGGAGAATTGTCATTTTATTTTTATGTTGTTTGTGGAGGGGAATATTGTTAGTGCTGTGGAGTATGTAAGTCGTATGTAGAAGTATAGATTTAATAGTGCTGTGATAGCTATGAGAGTGGGTAGGATAATGCTATCGTTTTTTGTTATTTCTTGGATGATTATTCATTTTGGCATGAAGCCTGATAGGGGAGGGAGTCCTCCTATTGATAAGAGGGTAACAAGGGTTAGGGTTGTTATAATGGGTGCTTTATTTCATGTGTGTGATAGTGATAGGGTGGTTGTGGTTGAGTTAGCCATAAATAGTGTGAATATAGTTGATGTTATAATGATGTAGATAATTAAGTTTAGTAATGTTATAGTGGGGTTGTATGGCAGGACTGCTGTTATTCAACCTATATGGGCGATTGATGAATAAGCTATGATTTTTCGTAGTTGAGTTTGGTTTAGTCCTCCTCAGCCTCCAATTATAATTGATAAGATTGATAGGGTTAGGATTAGGTTTAGATTAATGGATGAAGAGATTTGGTAGAGTACGGATATGGGTGCTAATTTTTGTCATGTAAGTAGGATTAGGCCGGAGGATAGGGGGATGCCTTGTGTCACTTCTGGAACTCAGAAATGAAATGGGGCTATTCCTAGTTTTATGGTGAGGGCTATTGTTATGAGTATGGAGGCTATGGGGTTGAACAGTTTTATAACGGTTCATTGACCTGAAAATATTAAGTTGAGAATAACAGCTATTATTAGTAATATTGAAGCTGTTGATTGGGTTAGAAAGTATTTGGTTGATGCTTCTGTAGCTCGTGGGTTGTGCTTTTTTATTATGATGGGAATGATGGCGAGTATGTTTATTTCAAATCCGATTCAAATGAGTAATCAGTGGGAGCTAATTATGACAATAATGGTTCCGAATATGATAGTTGCCAAGATGATGATGAAGATGATTGGGTTTATTAGTACGGGAAGGGTATAAACCAACATTTTCGGGGTATGGGCCCGATAGCTTAATTAGCTGACCTTACTATTAGAGTTTGGTGTAGTTGGAGGCACGAAGAGTTTTGAGTTCTTAGGGGTAGGTTCGATTCCTATAATTCTAGAAATAAGAGGATTTAAACCTCTATTATTTACTCTATCAAAGTAACTCTTTTATCAGACATATTTCTTATGTTTGTGGAGGGATGCTTGATAGGAGAATTGGTAGTGAGACATGTCATATGCATAAGGCTAGTGTTAAGGGCAAGAAATTTTTTCATAGTAGATGTATGAGTTGGTCATAGCGGAATCGAGGGTAGGATGCTCGGATTCATAAGAAGGTAATTGTGAGTAGAAGTGCTTTAATGGTAAAATTGATTGTGTAGAGTTCTGGTATGTATGGGTTGTGATATGCTCCTAGGAACAGAGTTGTTGTGAAGATATTTATTATAATAATATTGGCATATTCTGCTATAAAAAATAGAGCAAATATTCCTGCTGCATACTCCACGTTGAAACCCGAGACTAGTTCTGATTCCCCTTCGGTAAGATCAAATGGTGCTCGATTTGTCTCTGCTAGTGTTGAGATAAATCATATCATTGCTAGGGGTCATGCTGGAAGGATTAATCATATTTGTTCTTGTGTGATGATTAGTGTGAAGAGGGTAAAGGATCCACTTATTAGAAGTACTGATAACAAGATAATTGCTAGTGTTACTTCGTATGAGATTGTTTGTGCTACTGCTCGTAGGGCCCCGATTAGTGCGTATTTTGAGTTGGAGGCTCAGCCTGATCAGAGAATTGAGTATACGGCTAAGCTTGATATAGCTAGTATGAATAGGACTCCTAGATTTATGTTGATGAGAGGGTAGGGTATAGGCAGGGGAATTCATATAGTTAGGGCTAGACTTAGGGCTAGGATGGGGGCTAGGATGAACATTGAGATTGAGGACGTGGCAGGTCGTAGGGGTTCTTTAATAAAAAGTTTGATTGCATCGGCGATAGGTTGGAGCAAGCCATATGGGCCTACGACATTTGGGCCTTTTCGAAGTTGTATATATCCTAGGATTTTTCGTTCTACTAGTGTGAGAAATGCTACTGCTAGAAGGATTGGAATAATTAATGTTAAAATGTTAACTATGAACATTTTGTTAAGGAGAGGATTTGAATCTCTGAATATAAAGGTTTAAGTTTTACGCAATTACCGGGCTCTGCCACCTTAACTGAGCCCTTTTCTTGGGCGGGCATGTTTGTAAGATTAATTGAGATGAGTTCATTAATTGGTTTGAGGCGCTTGTTTAAAGTTGGCCTTATTTCTCTTGTCCTTTCGTACTGGGAGAAATACATAATAGATAGAAACCGACCTGGATTGCTCCGGTCTGAACTCAGATCACGTAGGACTTTAATCGTTGAACAAACGAACCTTTGATAGCGGTTGCACCATCGGGGTGTCCTGATCCAACATCGAGGTCGTAAACCCTATTGTCGATAAGGACTCTTGAATAGGATTGCGCTGTTATCCCTAGGGTAACTTGTTCCGTTGATCAAATTTTTGGGTCAATAAGCGATAGAATAATTTGACTGGTGAGTCTGGTTTTTAGAATCGTTCGGAGGATTTTTTGTTCTCCGAGGTCACCCCAACCAAAACTGCTAGTCCATCAGGAGTATTTTTATTCCTTGGTGGTTTGGTTTATTCTCTTTGGACTAGTTAGTTAAAGCTCCATAGGGTCTTCTCGTCTTATTTATTTATTCCCGCCTCTTCACGGGAAGGTCAATTTCACTGATTGGAAGTAAGAGACAGTAAAACCCTCGTGTGGCCATTCATACAAGTCCTTATTTAGAGAACAAATGATTATGCTACCTTTGCACGGTCAGGATACCGCGGCCGTTTAACAGTTAGTCACTGGGCAGGCAGTGCCTCCAATACTGGAAATGCTGGAGGTGATGTTTTTGGTAAACAGGCGGGGTTTATGTTTGCCGAGTTCCTTTTACTTCTTTTAATCTTTCCTGGGGTGCACTCCTGTGTTGGATTAACAGTGTTATTAATAAATTATTTATTGTTGGGTTGTTTTTATTTACTGTTAACAGTCAGAATATTATCAGGTACTGATTTAGGTTTGTGCGAGGAGAAAATGTTTCTTGTTACTCATATTAACATTATTACTTCTATTTAATAATAGATTAGTCCAGTATCGGGGCTAGGAGTTAGTTATTTGTTGTTGGGATTATTATATTTTTTTGTTGTTGAGCTTTAACGCTTTCTTAATTGGTGGCTGCTTTTAGGCCTACTATGATGATATTATATCTTACTCTCTAGTCAAGGTTGTATCCGTTTCTAAAAAGCTGTACCCTTTTAGACTAACTTTTAAAGATACAGTGAGGTTTGTTTGTATTTTTGGTATCTTTAAAGCTGAACTGAGATTCATTTTCTGGACAACCAGCTATCACCAGGCTCGTTAGGCATGTCACCTCTACTTACAAATCTTCTCACTATTTTGCCACATAGATGAGTTAGTTCTTGATGGACTGTTTATAAGTAGCTCGTCTGGTTTCGGGTTACTTAGCTGAAATTCGTTTTGTTAAGTTTTTACTAGTTAATTCATTATGCAAAAGGTACAAGGGGTAATCTTTGCTTTTTTATACTTTAATTATTTTCTTTCATCATTCCCTTACGGTACTTTCTCTATAGCGCCATGTTTAGAATTTCTATCTCCTATACTTTAAATTGAAGGGTGAATGTTTTATTTTATTTTATTTTGGTAATTTAGTTAAGGTGATGTTTGGGCTAGATTTAGTTCAAGATATTCATGTGTATGAAATCTTCTAGGTGTAAACTAGATACTTTGTTTAAGCTATATCTTGATTTATCCAAGCACACTTTCCAGTACGCTTACCTTGTTACGACTTGTCTCCTCTCATATTACTTATGCGTGATAATAGGTTTAAGTGCATTATGGTCACTTGAGGAGGGTGACGGGCGGTGTGTGCGTGCTTCATGGCCTAATTCAACTAAGCACTCTATTCTTAGTTTACTACTAAATCCTCCTTTAGTCATTAGTTTCATAGTGACTTTCGTTATTGGGTTTTCTTATGATAGAAAATGTAGCCCATTTCTTTCCATTCCATAGGTTACACCTTGACCTAACGTTTTTATATACTATGATTGTGCTTACTTTTGTTCCTTTTTAGGGTTTGCTGAAGATGGCGGTATATAGACTGTATTAGCAAGAAATGGTGAGGTTTATCGGGGTTTATCGATTATAGAACAGGCTCCTCTAGAAGGGTATAAAGCACCGCCAAGTCCTTTGAGTTTTGGGCCGTTGCCGGTAGTACTCTGGCGAATAATCTTGTTTTATGATTATTTGTGTTTAGGGCTGAGCATAGTGGGGTATCTAATCCCAGTTTGGGTCTTAGCTATAGTGTGTCAGCTGTAGTAGAGTTACTTTCGTCGTTTACTTTCACTATAATTATGGCTTTTTACAGTTTAATTAGGATTTAACTCTATTTAGTGTAATGCTTAAACACGTTTTACGCCGTATTCCCGTTAACTTGGGTTAATCGTATGACCGCGGTGGCTGGCACGAAATTTACCAACCCTAGTCAATATAACTTAGTCAAACTTTCGTTTATGGCTTAATTTTTGTCACTGCTGTCTCCCGTGGGGGTGTGGTTAAGCAAGGTGTCATGAGCTACAAGTGTGTGCTTGATACCCGCTCCTCTTAGTCTTGGTGATTCAGAGGGCATTCTCACCGGGGTGTAGATGCTTGCATGTGTAAGTTTATTGGGAGTCAACGGGAAGGCTAGGACCAAACCTGTATGTTTATGGAGTTAATATACTCATCTAGGCATTTTCAGTGCCTTGCTTTAATTTTAAGCTACATTAAC